CAAAAATTTAGCTCATTAGCTATCCCATAGATCTAATACAAATTATTGAATCGTCCCGTGTATTTTTATATTTAAATTGTATGACATGGCATATGCATGTTATGCAAACAAAAAACAAAACGGATACTTACCTTAGTCTAATCCATTTTGTTTATAGAAAAATTATTTCGTTTTGTTTTTTGTTTCTTCTTTGGATCATAACCAAATAAAAACTTCTCAAATTATCAGAATCCGCAGTACAATCCTTGGTTATTCAACTTAAATGAAATATTTATTATAGTTCCGTTCATTGTTATACTACGAAATTAGAATGAAATCGAATCTGATTTCAATATTTCATATCTCTCCTTGTCCAATCCAAACAAAAGGTCCACATCTTTTTTTATAATTAGTCTGTTTTTATTTTATGTTATTTCGTACCGTACAATTCCTTTAGTTTGCGGGATCATTTTCCCCTTACCCTAAGGGTAATGAAAAGAATTATAGAATGGATTGTTAATTATGCCAAGATCTCAGATAAATGCAAATTTTATTGATAAGACCTCTTCAATTGTGGCCAATATCTTATTACGAATAATTCCGACAACTTCCGGAGAAAAAAAGGCATTTACCTATTACAGAGATGGTGCGATTTGATTCTTTTTTTTTTAGGTCCAGTATTACGAGAAAGAAAAGAGACATGGTTCGAGATAGAAAAAACCAAATTATTAAATTATTAAAATAAACCCACGCTTGGTGAAGGTGAAGTTTGTAGATAGAACAATTCCTTCTGTCGTGTATCCTCGATTGATGCAGCCTCGGATGCTTCAATTGTTGATTTTAGTATTTAGCGAAAGGTTACACCTATGGGTTCCGTATTGCGAGTCAATCCTACTCCACTAGTACCAATAGGCAGCATAGGGGAAGAAGCACTACACCTAGGAATCAACAACATGAAAACTTTGTTATAAATTACCCTTTTCCTTATCGGTATCGGGGCTAACAAGAATGGTTGGGACAACAAACATCCATCTCGTTCATACTTTGGGTATCCGTATAACCATCAAAGATCGTTGAAGTGACTAATTCCTGGAAATAGGGGGGCGTTGAGGACAAAGAAATTGTTGGAGTTACCATTTCCATCTAGTACTAATACAGTTGGTGTTAATAAAAAACCTCTTGCAGGAAGGCTGGCTAGAGATTTCTTGTAAAAATACTAGCTCCTTTCAGTTCATAATGAGAATAGTCAAATTTGAATTTCATGGATTATTTCCCTTAGTACTATGCGCAGAAAGAAGGGAGGAGCCATATGAAATGAAAATCTCACGTACGGTTCTGGAACGGAGATTCTTTGAATAGAATGAACGACCGTAACGGATGTTGGCTCAATCCGAAGGAAATTATGCGGAAGCTTTACAAAATTATTATGAAGCTACGCGACCAGAAATTGATCCCTATGATCGAAGTTATATACTCTATAACATAGGACTTATACACACAAGCAACGGAGAGCATACAAGGGCTTTGGAATATTATTTCCGGGCACTGGAACGAAACCCATTCTTACCACAAGCTTTTAATAATATGGCCGTGATCTGTCATTACGTGCGACTATCTCTACTATAGAAAGAAGGAAAAAAGATCCAATTAACTAGTAAATACTAGAATGAAATAGGTTTTCTACATATGCGTCGTCTAAAGCAACGGTTTTTATCAGCTGTAGCAAGTAAAGAGACTTCACGAGAACCAAAATTAAGAAGAAATGGATAAAGCCTATATACTCCATGGATAAAGGATTGAATTGATATAGAAAGCACCGTAAAGATCAATTAGCAAGCTATTTGGTCGATAGAGTTAAGAACTGCTTTGCTTACTTATCCCGTGATACAGGATAAAAGTTAGGAATCAAATTATGTAATAGAGTTGATCCACTAAGGTATTGAGCAGCGGTGTAGCATCAGATCCCAAAGATCGTAAGTTCTTTTTTCTTATATTATATTAGGATATTAGGGAGGAAAGTCTTTTTCAAAAATTCTATATCTATATTATATAAATTCCATATATGCAATCGAGATAGTTACCTTTCAGAGAATTCTAACACTATATTTTAACACTATTATATATAGGATATAGGGTCGATCCATACTTCATTCCTCTGAAGGTGGGAGAAAAGATAAAGCTTTTTATTGATCAAAAAATTAGAGTTTTAAACTTATGTAATTAACTTCTTCTGGCTAACCCAACAAAAATGGGATACTTTTATGACAATATGACAAATCTAATTCAATTAACATAAGGTAGATTAAGACGGGGCGCAAGCAAAAAGAATCGATTGTCGAGCCGTATGAGGTAGGAAACTCTCAAGTACGGTTCGAAGGGAAGGAGCTACCTATTCCAACCGGGGAGAACAGGCCATTCTACAAGGTGATTCTGAAATTGCAGAGGCTTGGTCCGATCAAGCTGCTGAGTATTGGAAACAAGCTATAGCGCTTAGTCCGGGTAATTATATTGAAGCACAAAA